TAGGTTACAATCCCCTAAAAAAGATTCAATAAAAAAGAACGGACAACAAAATGATTTTTGTTTTTTAACGGTTTGGGGAATGGAGGCTGAACTGCCTTTTGGTTCTCCCCGAAAACAACTTTCTTTTTTTGAACCCATTTTTATAAAAGAACTAGAAAAAAAAATGAAAAAATGGAAAAAGAAGCGTTTTCAAATTCTAAGAGTTTTAAAAGAAAGAACAAACTTGTTTCTAAATATCTCAAAAGAAACAAAAAAATGGGTCATAAAAAACATTCTATTTTTAAAAGAAATAATAAAAGAACTTTCACAAAGAAACCCAATTCGATTATTAGAATTGAAAGAAATATACGAGTTGAATGAAGCTAAAAAAGAAAAAAATTCGATAATAAGTAATCGAATGATCCACGACTCGTCCATTGTAATTCGATCTATGGATTGGACAAATTTTTCATTGAGAGAAAAAAAAATGAAAGATCTGACTGATAGAACAAAAACAATACTAAATAAAATTGAAAAAATTAGAAAAGATACGAAAAAAGAGTTTATAAATCCCGAAATAAATATTAGCCCTAACAAAATAAGTTATGATGATAAAATATTAGAATATCACAAAAGGATTTTTAAGATATTAAAAAAAAAAAATGTACGATTAATTCGTAAATCGCATCATTTTCTAAAATTTTTCGTTGAAAAGATAAACATAGATATCTTTCAACGTATGATTAATATCCCGAGGATTAATGCGCAACTTTTTTTGGATTCAATAAAAAAAATTATTAATAAATACATTTACAATAATGAAGCAAATCAAGAAAGAATTGATAAAACAAATCAAAGTATAATTCACTTTATTTCAACTATAAAAAAGTCACTTTATAATATTAGTAATAAGAATGGAAAGATCTTTAGGGACTCGTCGTATTTGTCGCAAGCATATTTATTTTACAAATTATCACAAACACAAATTATTAACTTATCTAAGGTAAGACCTATCTTTCAATATCACGGAACATCCCTTTTTCTTAAGAATGAAATACAGGATTATTTTGTTAAAGTTGTGGGAGCACAAGAAATATTCCATTCCGACTTAAAACAAAAGAATCTTCAAAATTCGGGAATGAATCAATGGAAAAATTGGTTAAGGGGTCATTATCAATACGATTTATATCCGATTAGATGGTCCAAATTATTACCACACAAATGGCGAAATAGAGTCAATCAAGGTCCTAAAAATAAAGATTTTAACCAATGTTATTCATATGAAAAAAACCGATTAATTGATTACAAAAAACAAAGTGATTTTGAAACATACTACTCATTACCGAATAAAAAGGAGAATAAAAAAAAAATATATATATATGATCTTTTATCATCTAAATCTCTTATTTATGAAGATAATAAGGATTCATATATTTATGAATTACCAGTACAAGTAAAAACTAATCAAGAAATATCTTATAAGTACAACACAGATAAATGGAAATTTTTTGATATACTGACATGTATCTCTATGAATAATTATCTAGTAGAAGATGATATTTTAGATATGGAAAAAAATCCGGATAGAAAATATTTAGATTGGAGAATGCTTCATTTTTGTCTTAAAAAGAAGGCCGATATTGGAGCCTGGATCAATATTGAGGCTGACACAAACAGTAATAAAAATACTAAAACTGGGGTTAATTATTTGAAAAAAATTGAAAAAATCGATAAGAAAAGTTTTTTTTATCTCACAATTAATCAAGATCAAGAAATCAACCCATCCAACAAAAAAAAAAAAATATTTTTTGATTGGATGAGAATCAATGAAGAAATACTAAGTCGTTCAATATCCAATCTGGAACTTTGGTTCTTTCCAGAATTTTTGATACTTTATAATGCATATAAGATTAACCCGTGGATCATACCAATCAAATTACTTCTTTTAAATTTGAATGTAAATGAAATTGTTAGTAAAAATAAAAAACTAATTAGAAAGAAAAAAAGAGCTCTTGTTATAGAAAAAACTCTTGAATTAGAAAATCGAAATAAAGGAGAAAAGGAATCCGTGGCCGAAGAGGATCTTGAATCAGCTCTCTCAAACCACAAAAAGTATGTTCAAGAAGATTCCGCGGGAACAGATGCGAAAAAATGTAAAAATAAAAAGCAATACAAGAAAAACACGGAAGCAGAGCTTGATTTCTTACTAAAAAGATATTTTCGTTTTCAATTGAGATGGGATGATTCCTTAAATCAAAGAATGATCAATAACATCAAAGTATATTGTCTCCTGCTTAGACTGATAAATCTCAGAGAAATTGCTATATCCTCTATTCAAAGGAGAGAAATGAGTCTGGATATTCTGATAGTTCAGAAGGGTTTAACTCTTACAGAATTAATGAAAAGGGGAATATTGATTATCGAACCGGTTCGTCTGTCTGTAAAAAATGATGGACAATTTATTATGTCTCAAACCATAGGTATTTCATTAGTTCATAAGAATAAGTACCAAATTAATCAAAGATACCAAGAAAAAGGCTATGCTGATAAGAAGAGTTTTGATGAATCCATTGCAATACATCAAAAAACGACTGAAAATAGAGCGGGTAATCATTATGATTTGCTTGTTCCTGAAAATATTTTATCCCCTAGAGGTCGTAGAGAGTTCAGAATTCAAATTTGTTTCAATTCTCGGAATAGAAATGATATCCATAGAAATACGGCATTTTACAATGCAAATAAGGTGAAAAATTGTGATCTTGTTTTAGATAAAAGCAAACATCTTGATAGATATAAAAATAAACTAAATAAATTAAAGTTCCTTCTTTGGCCGAATTATCGATTAGAAGATTTAGCTTGTATGAATCGTTATTGGTTTGATACCAATAATAGCAGTCGTTTTAGTATGCTAAGAATCCATATGTATCCACAATTGCAAATTTGTTAATGCTACATTTTCCCTATATTTCCCGTACTATGGTATATGAAGACAAAGAAATACACATATGGAACTGTCTTACATTCCGATAGATAATATTCATTTAATTCAATGACGTATCTATTCGATTAAGAAATGAATCAAGAAAATATTCTTATTTAAATTTAGATTTTAAGTCTAGATATTTTTTGTGCGTGCAGAAATATACCATCCTTTTGTATACCTATCTGAATCCAATTTTAAAAATTGGATTGCTTATTAATAAATTTGATTTGAAAAAAAAAGAATAGAAATTCTTAATGAAATTAAGATTATTATGTATATCAAATTTAAATGAGTGACATTCTTATTACTGATAAATAAAAATTTATAAAAAAGAAAAAGGTGGGGAAGAGGATTTCATTTTATGGTAAAAAATTCATTCATCTCGGTTATTTCGCAAGAAGAAAAAAAAGAAAACGTAGGATCCGTTGAATTTCAAGTATTCAGTTTCACCAATAAGATACGAAGACTTACTTCACATTTTGAATTTCACAAAAAAGACTATTTATCTCAAAGAGGTCTACGTAAAATTCTGGGAAAACGCCAACGATTACTTTCTTATTTAACAAAGAAAAATATAATGCGTTATAAAGAATTAATTAAAAAATTGGATATTCGGGAGTCAAAAACTCATTAATTTTAAAAGTCATTTAAAATTATTTGATTTATTATATCTTAAATTTTTATGAACTTATTTTCATTTTCAGCAATTCATGGAAAAATGAATCGAGGAAAAACTTATGAATGGACCAACTACAAGAAAAGACCTCATGATAGTCAATATGGGACCTCACCACCCATCAATGCACGGTGTTCTTCGACTCATCCTTACTTTGGATGGTGAAGATGTTATTGACTGTGAACCAATATTGGGTTATTTACACAGAGGGATGGAAAAAATTGCGGAAAACCGAACTATTATACAATATCTACCTTATGTAACACGTTGGGATTACTTAGCTACTATGTTCACAGAAGCAATAACCGTAAATGGTCCAGAACAGTTGGGAAATATTCAAGTACCTAAAAGAGCCAGCTATATCAGAGTAATTATGTTGGAGTTGAGTCGTGTAGCTTCTCATCTGTTATGGCTTGGCCCTTTTATGGCGGATATTGGCGCACAGACTCCCTTCTTCTATATTTTCAGAGAAAGAGAATTAGTATATGATCTATTCGAAGCAGCCACCGGTATGAGAATGATGCATAATTTTTTTCGTATCGGGGGGGTCGCGGCTGATCTACCTCATGGCTGGATAGATAAATGTTTGGATTTCTGCGATTATTTTTTGACAGGGGTTGCTGAATATCAAAAACTTATTACACAAAATCCTATTTTTTTAGAACGAGTTGAGGGGGTAGGCATTATTTGTGGAGAAGAAGTAATCAATTGGGGTTTATCCGGACCAATGCTGCGAGCTTCCGGAATACCATGGGATCTTCGTAAAGTTGATCATTATGAGTGTTATGACGAATTTGATTGGGAAGTTCAGTGGCAAAAAGAAGGAGATTCATTAGCTCGTTATTTAGTCAGACTTGGTGAGATGACGGAATCCATAAAAATTATTCAACAAGCTTTGGAAGGAATTCCTGGGGGGCCCTATGAGAATTTAGAAATACGATGTTTTGATCGAGAAAGGTATCCGGAATGGAATGACTTTGAATATCGATTCATTAGTAAAAAACCTTCGCCAACTTTTGAGTTGGCGAAACAAGAACTTTATGTGAGAGTCGAAGCCCCAAAAGGGGAATTGGGCATTTTTCTGATAGGGGATCGGGGTGGTTTTCCTTGGAGATGGAAAATTCGACCGCCGGGTTTTATGAATTTGCAAATTCTTCCTCAGTTAGTTAAAAGAATGAAATTGGCCGATATTATGACAATACTAGGTAGCATAGATATCATTATGGGAGAAGTTGATCGTTAAAATGATAATTGATACACCAGAAGTACAAGATATCAATTCTTTTTCTAGATTGCAATTCTTACAAGAAGTCTATGGAATTCTATGGGCGCTTGTCCCTATTTTGACTACTGTATTGGCAATTACAATAGGCGTACTTGTAATTGTATGGTTAGAAAGAGAAATATCCGCAGGGATACAACAACGTATTGGACCTGAATATGCCGGTCCTTTGGGAGTTCTTCAAGCTTTAGCAGATGGTACAAAACTACTTTTTAAAGAAAATCTTCTTCCATCTAGAGGTAATACTCGTTTATTCAGTATCGGACCATCTATAGCAATCATAGCAATTTTACTAAGCTATTCAGTAATTCCTTTTGGTTATCGCCTTGTTTTAGCCGATCTCCATATCGGTGTTTTTTTATGGATTGCCATTTCAAGTATTGCTCCCATCGGACTTCTTATGTCAGGATATGGATCAAATAATAAATATTCCTTTTTAGGTGGTCTACGAGCTGCTGCTCAATCAATTAGTTATGAAATACCATTAACTCTATGTGTATTATCAATATTTCTACGTGTGATTCGTTGAGACATAAACTTCTCCCACTTTTTTTTTCGAGAAAAGGGGTGAAATGGATTGAATAGATATCTTCATTTTTATATTCATTATTCGGATTAATGAACTAAATCAGATAGTTATATGAGTGAAAGAAAACAGCTTATATAAATAAAAATTAGCAGTCCAAATATTGAGTCTCATTTTCTATGTATAAGAGTTAAGCAGAAATAAACATAGGTGCAAGAGAACCGTTATCCCAAGATTGGTTCACTAGTCATCCTGTCTTGAAGCGGACTCAAAAGATCGACCGTATTGAGTTTTCACTATTATTTGTATGTATTACCATATATGTATTACCATAACACGGCCAATTGAACAAAAATGAGTGAGTGGATGGTTAGAAACACCAAGATATACAAAGGATTAGTAAAGAAGATTTAAAAAATTATCCAAAAGAAAAGTAAATTTTTGTAAAATACATAATATAAAAAGAATACGAATTGGGGCCTTAAGTTTGTAGAAATGATCAGGCAATACTCCCCACGATTCCGATCCAGAGTATGCGCCTATCCACCCATTAAATAAATGATTATCGGAAACGAAATAATCCCTTATTTAGTAAGTCCACCCTTTCTCAAAAAGAAGAACAGGAACAAAAAAATGGAAAGAATCCAATTACAACAAAAAAAGAGATCTTTTTTAGTCTTTCTTATCTCCATCTATTCCTATATTCATTTTCTTTCCAATATCCCTAGTGATGGAGATAGAATTCGTACGCGAATTCATAAACTAATGGAATAGGCTTTTTTTCGTAATTGAAAACGATGGGTTATTGATATTTATAATAAAGAGTATTTTAGTGAAGAATTAAGTTATTACTTAACAAAGAAAAATTTTAATTATTAAAGGATGAGATCAATTCAGAAGTACCCCTTTTTTCTTTACTTTATTATTAGAACAGACAGAATTCAATTGGGTTAATTGGGGGTGGGGACACACGATAGATTTTTATACTATACTACAAAAAATACATATCAAGATAAGATAAATAATACCGACACGCTCCTTAGATTTATTTATAGCCCTCGAGGAGCCGTATGAGGTGAAAATCTCATGTACGGTTCTGTAATAGCGATAAGAACAGTGATGTTCTTGCCGACTATGATTATCTAACAGTTCAAGTACAGTTGATATAGTTGAGGCTCAATCAAAATATGGTTTTTGGGGGTGGAATTTGTGGCGTCAACCTATAGGGTTTGTTATTTTTCTAATTTCTTCCTTAGCAGAATGCGAGAGATTACCTTTTGATTTACCAGAAGCGGAAGAAGAATTAGTAGCGGGTTATCAAACCGAGTATTCGGGTATAAAATTTGGTTTATTTTACGTTGCTTCCTATCTAAATCTATTAGTTTCTTCATTATTTGTAACAGTTCTTTACTTGGGTGGTTGGGATATCTCGATTCAATACATATTCGTTTATGAGTTTTTTGAAATAAATAAAGCGTATGAAGTCTTTGGAATGATAATTAGTATCTTTATTACATTAGCTAAAACCTATCTGTTCTTGTTCATTTCTATAACAACAAGATGGACTTTACCCCGACTAAGAATAGACCAACTATTAAATCTTGGATGGAAATTTCTTTTACCTATATCTCTCGGTAATCTATTATTAACAACTTCTTTTCAACTCTTTTCACTGTAAAGGAATACCAAATTCTATATTCACAACTTGCTCAAACAAGAGAAAGAAACAAACATAAAATTCTTTAGAGATATTACAATATGTTCCCTATGGTAACTGGGTTCGTGAATTATAGTCAACAAACAGTACGAGCTGCAAGGTACATTGGTCAAAGTTTCATGATTACGTTATCCCATGCAAATCGTTTGCCTGTAACTATTCAATATCCTTACGAAAAATTAATCACATCGGAGCGTTTCCGCGGTCGAATCCATTTTGAATTTGATAAATGCATTGCTTGTGAAGTATGTGTTCGTGTATGTCCTATAGATCTACCCGTTGTTGATTGGAAATTGGAAACGGATATTCGAAAGAAACGATTGCTTAATTACAGTATTGATTTCGGGATCTGTATATTTTGTGGTAACTGCGTTGAATATTGTCCAACAAATTGTTTATCAATGACTGAAGAATACGAACTTTCTACTTATGATCGTCACGAATTGAATTATAATCAAATTTCTTTGGGTCGTTTACCAATGTCAATAGTTGATGATTATACAATTAGAACAATTTTGAATTCGCCTAAAATTCAAGTCTAAAATAAGGAAATCCCTTGATTAAAGATTAATTGATTTAAGAGTAATTGGAAATTACTAAGGTTCCGTTTTGATTTAAAGAAATGAGGTTTCTTTCGTTTTGTTTGTTTGGTCAATACCCACAAATCCAAACTATTGATTCATGAGAGTTGCAGCTTAATTTAGATTGAATCCATATATTTCGAAATATATAGTTTCGAACTACTCTTTCAGATCACAAATAAGATTAATCCAATAATTGTACCTGCATTAATTCACACCCCTTAAGATTTAATTAGGAATTGATTATGCATTTTTTTTCCTCGTCAGATCAATAAGGTCATGAAAAAGATTTCGATTTATTTATCTCTTATTTTACTATATATAATGGATTTGCCTGGACCGATACGTGATTTTCTTGTAGTCTTGTTGGGATCAGGTCTTATATTAGGAAGTATGGGAGTACTATTACTTACCAACTCCATTTACTCTGCTTTTTCGTTGGGACTGGTTCTTGTTTCTATATCCTTATTCTATATTCTGGCAAACTCCCATTTTGTAGCTGCTGCGCAACTCCTTATTTACGTGGGAGCTATAAATGTTTTAATCATATTTGCTGTGATGTTCATGAAGGGTTCAGAATATTCCAAAGATTTTAATCTTTGGACCGTTGGGAGTGGATTTACTTTTCTGATTTGTACAAGTATTTTTGTTTCACTAATGACTACTATTCTAGATACGTCATGGTATGGGATTATTTGGACTACAAGATCAAACCAGATTCTAGAGCAAGATTTGATAAGTAATAGTCAACAAATTGGAATTCATTTATCAACATATTTTTTTCTTCCATTTGAACTCATTTCGATCATTCTTTTAGCTGCTTTGATCGGCACAATTGCCCTGGCTCGCCAGTAAGTAATAAATCTTTAGAAATAGCATAAATTAAACTTTGTTCTATGTTATCACACACATTCCCCTTCAATTCTATTTGAAGATTGTTTCTGTCCAAAAAAAAATTCTTTTATTCGATCGATTACTAATATATTCCCTTGTTCTGTACTTTTTTTTTGTCAATTGAATGGAATCTATTAAAATTTTGTTCATATTGAAATGAATCGGAATTGATAAGGAGTTGGTCAATCATGCTCGAACATGTACTTGTTATAAGTGCCTATTTATTTTCTATCGGTATCTATGGATTGATCACGAGCCGAAATATGGTTAGAGCCCTTATGTGTCTTGAGCTTATACTGAATGCAGTTAATATAAATTTTGTAACATTTTCTGATTTTTTTGATAGTCGCCAATTAAAGGGTAATATTTTCTCAATTTTTGTTATAGCTATTGCAGCCGCTGAAGCAGCTATTGGCCCAGCTATAGTTTCGTCAATTTATCGTAACAGAAAATCAACTCGTATCAATCAATCGAATTTGTTGAATAAGTAGTATTTATCAGATAAATTATGATATTAATCAAGTCAAATTATCTGTATAATACGTAATCTACAATCATGTTTGTTTGCGAAAACATAAAAAATCAAAGTATCTTGGCCCTATCGCATGAGTTAATCTGAAAGTAGATTGATTATAAAAATTCTGATAAATTATTGACTCATCTGGTATCTAAATATATAATTCATTTACAAATTTACTCGATCGAAAATTTATAGTGTTAAAAAAAATTGTAGATACAATGTCACATTCAGTAAAGATTTATGATACATGTATAGGGTGTACTCAATGTGTCCGAGCTTGCCCCACGGATGTATTAGAAATGATACCTTGGGGCGGATGTAAAGTTAAGCAAATAGCTTCGGCTCCAAGAACAGAAGACTGTGTTGGTTGTAAGAGATGTGAATCTGCCTGTCCGACGGATTTCTTGAGTGTTCGAGTTTATTTATGGCATGAAACAACTCGAAGCATGGGTCTAGCTTATTGATACGTTCCATAAAAACCCCTTGAATACATTTGATTTCTTTTTTACCGACAAAAACTCGTGTTCAAAATATATATTTCTATTTTTTATTTCATTTTCGAACATGGGTTTTTTTAGTCCAAGTGTATTTTGTTTTTACTACGAATTATTTTCCTTGGTTAACAATAGTTGTAGTTTTGCCAATATTTGCGGGTTTCTTACTTTTCTTTCTCCCTCATAGGGGAAATAAAGTAATTAGATGGTATACGATATGTATCTGTGTACTCGAACTCCTTCTAACAACCTATGCATTTTGTTATCATTTCGAATTAGACGATCCATTAATCCAACTGACGGAGGATTATAAATGGATCCTTTTTTTTGATTTTTACTGGAGATTGGGAATAGATGGACTTTCCGTAGGACCCATTTTATTGACGGGATTTATCACCACTTTAGCTACTTTAGCCGCTTGGCCAGTTACTCGAGATTCCCGATTATTCCATTTTCTAATGTTAGCAATGTATAGCGGTCAAATAGGATCATTTTCTGCTCGAGACCTCTTACTATTTTTTATCATGTGGGAGTTAGAATTAATTCCCGTTTATCTACTTCTATCGATGTGGGGAGGAAAGAAACGTTTGTATTCAGCTACAAAGTTTATTTTGTACACTGCGGGAAGTTCTGTTTTTTTGTTAATGGGAGTTATGGGTATCGGTTTATACGGTTCTAATGAACCAACTTTAAATTTTGAAACATCAGCTAATCAATCGTATCCTGTAGCACTGGAAATAATATTCTATATCGGATTTCTTATTGCTTTTGCTGTCAAATCACCGATTATACCCTTGCATACATGGTTACCAGACACCCACGGAGAGGCACATTACAGTACTTGTATGCTTCTAGCCGGAATCTTATTAAAAATGGGAGCATATGGATTGGTTCGGATCAATATGGAATTATTACCCTACGCCCATTCTATCTTTTCACCCTGGTTGATGATAGTAGGCATAATTCAAATAATCTATGCAGCTTCAACATCTCCTGGTCAACGCAATTTAAAAAAAAGAATAGCTTATTCCTCCGTATCTCATATGGGTTTCATAATTATAGGAATTGGCTCTATAAGCGATATGGGACTCAATGGAGCTATTTTACAAATAATCTCTCATGGATTTATTGGCGCTGCGCTTTTTTTCTTGTCGGGAACAAGTTATGATAGAATACGTCTTGTTTATCTCGACGAAATGGGTGGAATGGCTATCCCAATTCCAAAAATATTCACGACTTTCAGTATCTTATCGATGGCTTCCCTTGCATTGCCGGGCATGAGCGGTTTTGTTGCAGAATTAATAGTATTTTTTGGAATAATTACCAGCCAAAAATACCTTTTAATGACAAAAATACTAATTACGGTGGTAATGGCAATTGGAATGATATTAACTCCCATTTATTTATTATCTATGTTACGCCAGATGTTCTATGGATATAAGCTTTTTAATGCTCAAAATTCTTATTTTTTTGATTCGGGACCGCGGGAGTTGTTTGTTGCGATCTCTATCCTTATATCTGTCATAGGTATTGGTATTTATCCAGATTTTGTTTTCTCACTATCAGTTGACAAGGTCGAAGCTATTTTATCTAATTATTTTTCTAGATAGTTTTCATAAAAAAATGAAACAGCAATACTATACTATAATCATTAATCATTATTTTATAAATAGTTCATTCCACAATAAAAAAAAAGAAGTTTTTTTTTCTTTTCTTAATTCTTTTTCTTAAGTAAACTAAAAAAAATGAATTGGACTTCCTCATACATTTGGCTTTTGTGAGAACCATTTGAATCACTACATTACTTGATTCAAGGGGTTCTCGATGTTTTACACACAGTTTTCTTATCTATACTCTCCCATGTTTGGATTCGTCAGGCCCTTTCTTGAATTCATTCAATCAGATCTTAATGTAAATGAACCATAACTATGTAGCCCTACCCCTAATAGATTGACCCCCAAATAGCATATCCAAATTATAAGAAAACCAATAGAGGCCACAATTGCGGAATTTACACCGTGCAAATTTTTATTTGTTCGAGTATGTAAATAAATTGCGAATATGGTCCAAGTAATAAATGCCCAAGTTTCCTTTGGGTCCCAATTCCAATATGATCCCCACGTCTCATTAGCCCATACTGCCCCTGAAAGAATACCTATGCTTAAAAATATAAACCCTAGACTAATAATACGATAACTCCAATGATCTAATTGTTGAATCAATTGAGACTTATAATAATTCTTCGAAGAAAAAAAAGAAGTGTTTCTTAAAACATTGTTCCATTCGTTCATGTATTGGATCTCATCAAAGGAAAATAACGCATTTAATAAAATTTTGTTTTTACCAAAAATTCTTATAACTTTTGGAAATGTAATGACTATAAGAGCTATTGAAAATAATGATCCACATAAAAGAGATGCATAACCCAATACCATCATACTTACATGCATCATTAACCAATGAGATTGGAGAGCGGGGACTAATAGTGGGGATTGATACATTTCAGTTAAAAAACCCGAAGTAGCAAAACCTTGGGTAAAAATAGTACTTGGCGTGGTTATTGCGCTTACACTAAAATGGTTTTTAGATTTTTTAAAATACGTAAGTATATGAATAACGGAGAAACCCCATGAAAGAAATAGTAATGATTCATATAAATCACTTAATGGTAAATGCCTCAAATAAATCCAACGAGTAACTAATAATCCAGTTATACAGAAAAAAGTAGCTATCATGCCCTTTTCTGACGAAGCATAGAGTCCTGCGGTCTCATCAACTAATAAGGTTATCAAATGAATTGTAATGACAATTGAAATGACCGAAAAAGATATATGAGTTAATATATGCTCTAAAGTTGAAAATATCATAAAAATTTAATTATTAAAAAAGGTCCCTCAATTAAATTATTTGAATTTAAATCTATTAAATTATAAGAATTAAAATCGGGGACTTGAATTAATTATATTATAGGACTTTTTTTATAATACAAAATGCCATGCCGCCACTCGGACTCGAACCGAGATGCTCTAGCACTGCTTCCTAAGAGCAGCGTGTCTACCGATTTCACCATAGCGGCTTTCCCGAAATCATAATAACCTATTATTATTCAATCGTCGAGATTGAAAGAATAGAATCAATTCTCAATTCAATGTAATATTTTTTAGAAAATGTTTAAATATTTAAGGGGATAAAAAACTCGTTATCGTTATCTTTTAATTTGAAAACTTTTGAAAACTAAAGGGTAAAGTTTTCAAAATAGGGATTTGAGCGTTTTTCAATAAAAATATCTATTATTTGATTTCATTTATTTAATATTTTTATGTATTTATTATTATTTATTTCAATAATAATTTAAGGTATCCATTTTTATTTTATTTAACAATAGGATTTTTCGTAGTTTATTCTCTTTCAAAAAAGGAACTGTTGTAACTAGATAGTTCTGGCTTCAATACGTAGATATAATTTTAAAATGCAAATGGTATTTTCCATTTGCATTTTAAAATAAAACGATTCCCTTGTTTTCTTTTTTATCTCATTTTATCAATGAAAAAACAAAATAGGATATTTTTTTCGATTACAATTTCAGCACAGCACCTAATTCAAGAAATTTCGAGAAATATTTCCATAGCTTTGTATTAATCGTTAGGGTTTTCGTTGTGTATAGAATTTGTGTTAGGATTTTGCAAACAAATTTAATTATGTATTCGGTGGGATATATTATATAATAGTAATAATGATTTAGAGAAATTAAAGGTTCATAGAATTTAAAAATAAAGTTTAAACTTAATCAACTAATGTTATCGTTTCAACGCCCCATAAAATTTTCAATAAAGAGTTTTTGTTTACTATTTTTTTTTATCTTACATACTTATATAGTAGAATTTTAGAATATTCTATAATATAGAATATTCTAAAAATAAAGAAAAAATTTTTTGTTTTATTGGGGCGATGGGGATTCTTATTTTCCCCACCCCAAAAACGATAAAACAAAGATATGAATATGAAAAAGAAAGGTCAACCCTTATATTTCTATTTCTTTTTATTCGTTGAAAAAGAAAAAAAGTATCGTTTTTCAATTTTCTAATTGAGTAAACAAAAGAATTCTTATTTTTATTTTACATATACTAAGGAAAACAAATTTCATATTCATCCTCTCAAAACATTAGGAAATTCAAATAATTGCTTTGATTAAAAAAAAATGTGAATTTTGTTTGATTTGAATATATTTATTTTAGTTTAGTGACAATTTTCTTTTTTTTTATAAATTCACATTATTATTATTCAATTATTTATATAATTATTATTTAAATAATAATAATTAGAAACAAACTTCTACTAGGCTATTTTTTGAGTCAAACCGATTCAGATTATTCCAATGTTTGATTATTTATTTGATTTGTCCCCAAAAAAACTTTGTGAATTCCCCGTTGAAAGAGATTTTGCTAGCGAAAAAGCTTTCAACGCTGCCCGACGCCCTTTGCTTTTCCAAATATTTTTCCGAATCCGTTTTTTTGATATAGAAGTGCGCTTTTTTGGAGCTGCCATTAAAAAATTATAATAGATTATTCATTGCTATAGTTGGATGTGAAAGACATCTATTGTTCAAAACGAATTGTTCTTTACTATTTTATTTATTTATTATCCATTTATTCTTTAAATTATATTATACTCCTATCAGAATAGAGATATATATAATTTAAAATTTTTAGATTAGGAACAAAGAAAATATATATATTAAGTCTTATTTTATTGGATCAAATTGTAGGCTGTCTTTTCTGATTCATACCAAAAAAAAAATAGCGTTTTTCATATAATTATGCGTTCTTGCTCTATAGCGAGAAATTATTGTAATGTATATTAAATAATCCTAATAAAGAAAATTTTCATTTTCTATATCGTAATAAAATTTTATTTTAAATAAATATTTGTGTTCGTTTTTGTGTTCACTAGTAGTTTCATTGGATCATATCATTTGAACAATTCTAACTTTTTGAGTTGAAATATTTGAAGTATTTGGCAAAAAATTAACAATAATTAAGAATATAAAATTCGATTTTAGTTTTGCCTATTAAAATTATTAACTGATCCCTTTGAAAAGAGATAAGAGCTGGTGAATTAGAAAAATTAATTAGGAATAAAATATACTTTTTTTATGGAATATACGTATCAATATTCATGGATCATACCTTTCATCTCACTTCCAATTCCTATGTTAATAGGAGTGGGACTTCTACTTTTTCCGACGGCAACAAAAAACCTTCGACGTATGTGGTCTTTTCCTAGTGTTTTGTTGTTAAGTATAGTTATGATTTTTTCAGTTTATCTGTCTATTCATCAAATAAATAGCA